CTATCTTCTGTATGGGGCTTACGCGATGGTTGGAACAAAGACACATTTTTTTGTTGTGAATTCAAATGCGGCAGATAGATAAGGACATATATCTGCAAGGCCCGATCAATAGTTCAAGTCACACACTCCCATAATCCATTTTATCTTCGGAAAATTCACTTCAACTATGAGTGTCAAAAAAATAATACATTTTTGTAGAGTTGAAGAGAAATATCCCAATACATGTCTTATTTTTTTTTTTTTTTTCAATAATCCATATTTGTAGCAATGAAATACTAGTGTTCCTACCCCAAGTGATAGATGATTGATTACAAGATGGTATATATTCTTTATAAAGGACCAGAAATACCTTGCTTACGTATCATTGGGAAGTGCATTAACATAAATACGGCGGTAAGAAGAGGTAATACAAAAGTGTGTAAACTATAAAAACGAGTCAAAGTGGATTGTCCTACACTAGCACTTCCGCGTAATAACTCTACCAGAGGCGAGCCTATTACAGGAATAGCGTCTGGTACGCCTGTTACAATTTTTACTGCCCAATAACCAATTTGGTCCCGAGGTAAGGAATAACCAGTTACACCAAAAGATGCGGTCAATACACCCAAAACCACACCTGTAACCCAAGTCAATTCACGAGGTTTTTTAAAGCCGCCGGTGAGATACACGCGAAATACGTGCAGGATCATCATTAGGACCATCATACTTGCCGACCATCGATGAACTGATCGGATTAACCAACCAAAATTAGCTTCAGTCATTATATATTGAACAGAAGCAAAGGCCTCCGTAACGGTCGGACGATAATAAAAAGTCATAGCAAACCCGGTAGCTACTTGTACTAAAAAACAAGTAAGCGTAATTCCCCCTAGACAATAAAATATGTTGACGTGAGGAGGAACATATTTACTAGTTATATCATCGGCAATTGCCTGAATCTCAAGACGTTCTTCGAACCAATCATAGATTTTATTGAGATAGGTAAATCAAGGGGACCCCCCCGGAGAACCGTATATGAAAATTTCATCTCGTACGGCTCAAACAGAAACACCCAAATACTAGTTCTAACGGATGTGTGTAATATAAAGTTTGAAATTTATTAATTCTATGATTTATGATTCAATTTTTTTTTGAAGATACTAAAGAATAAAAATCCGAAAGCTCTTCTTTGTGGTTATAATGCCAAAAAATCAAGTCGGCTCATTCGTCTATATATTGATCGTTATAGGCCTCTTGAATCTTCTATTTACCTATTTTCTTTGGTGTTATTTATGTGTAATGCGGCTTTACTGCTGTTTTCTTTATTATTGATAGGAATTCTCTTGTTAAGACCCTATGAATTGATTAAAACCTCAGATTCATACTAAAACCACGATGATTCAATAAAACCCTTTCAAACTAAGTCTAAGTCCCAAAATTCCCTGAGTAAGAACCATTGGATCATCACTTATTCAATGAATAGATATAATGACTAAAAATCCAAACCAAAGAAACCTTTGTTTTGTCCTTTGATCAAAATAAGCATAAACGAAAGTTTGAAAGAATAAAAATATTTCTATTTATAACTTCTAACTCTTTGAAAAAAAAATTTTTGAAGTCCGGACACGAGGTCTGACTATTAAGTATGAATCATAGTTCTAATAGTAATCTATTTCATATATTCCGTGCTCCAGATACTAGAATGAATATCCGACGAAGTAAAACCATCTCTATCAAGATGACAGACCCATTCTCTGTACTATCCATAGGATCATTTATACCAAGTCACACACTCATATTCCGGAAATACAGAAACAAAGAAATTCCACGGTCAAACTACCAAAATAGAACGGGATAAAAATCAGAAACCTAAACGCTTCACTTTGTATTGAAAAAGCCAGTTAATGGTTCTTGTGAATCTAATTCATTGAAATTCCATCCAGTAAAATGGAAGAATTATAAATCTCCAAAATAATAGATAGGAATATCGCGAATAGAGCCATTGCGAGACCCATCAAAGGAGTAGTTCCCCACCCAGGAGCTACTTTACCATATTCTGAATTCAATGGTTTCAATAAACTCCCCGCATTAGTTCGTTTTGGGCGGCCAGATCTAGAACTACCCTCAACGGTTTGTGTAGCCATAATATTTTATATTCAGTAAGATCTGTTGACTTTGTATACCATTCCGTTGTAAATAAATGATCTTATCATAGATCCATTGTGGTCTTAAAACTTTATAATGTCTTAAAACTATATAATCATGGAAACAGCAACCCTAGTTGCCATCTTTTTATCTGGTTTACTTGTAAGTTTTACTGGGTACGCCTTATATACTGCTTTTGGGCAACCCTCTCAACAACTAAGAGATCCATTCGAGGAACACGGGGACTAGTTGAAGTACGGATCCTCCCAATATTTGGAGGATCCGTACTTCAATTGAGATAATGACAAATCATTTCACCTTTTTAGTTGGAACTTTAGGCGGGTCTCGAAAAAAGATAGCGAAAAAAATTATTCCT